AATGCTTTGAATATGCCCATTACCTAAAAAAATAATCTTATCAGTATCGGTATAAATGATCTTTCCCTCATGTTCGGCTATAGCGAGAACCCCAGAATCGAGGGCCGCTTGGCGTTCCAACCCGGTTCCAACAATGCATTTCTCGGACTGAGAAAGCGGAACTGCTTGACGTTGCATATTAGAACTCATTAAAGCTCGATTTGCATCGTTGTGCTCGATAAAAGGAATGAGGGAAGCTCCAATAGAAAAATATTGGAAGGGAAAAATACTTCGAAGATGAACTTGTTCCCACGCAATAGTCAGGAATTCTTGACGGTATCGAGCTGGAATAACCTGTTCTTCCTGAATACCTTGATTCAATGCCAAAGAATTGCCCGTAGATACCATATAGTATTCATCAATACTTGGCGATAAAAAAAGCATCTGTACCATTGCCGATCTCTCAGAAATTTTATAAAAAGGACTTTCTAGAGACCCCAAAAGACCGATTCTTGCATGAATTGCTAAGGATCCAATAAGTCCAACATTAATTCCTTCAGATGTGTCAATTGGGCAAATACGCCCGTAGTAACTAGGGTGAATATCGCGTATCCGAAAACTAGCCGTTCGCCCTGTCAATCCCCCGGGGCCCAAATAACTCAATTTTCGGCCATGAACTATTTGTGTCAATGGATTAGTTCGATCCAAAACTTGAGATAATGGGTGTAATCCAAAAAAAGATTCATAAGTCGTTGTTAATGGAGTTGAAGTTACCAAATTCTGAGGAGTCGGTATTAATTTATGCCGAATTGCTCCACATATAGTTCCTCGAATCACATTTTCTAAACGAACCAGAGCCAATCCGAATTGATCTTGTAAGAGATCTGCTACAGAACGGATACGTTTATTTTTCAAATGATTCATATCATCAAGTGTACCCATTCCAAATTTCATTTCAATCAAGTGATCCGTAGCTGCCAATATATCACGCGGTAACAAAAACGTATGGTTTTGGGGTATATCAAGATTCAGTCGACGGTTCATATTTCGTCGACCAATCCTTCCTAATTCGCATTTTTGCTGAAAGAATTTTTTTTGTAATTCTTTACATAAAGATTCCGAAAATACCGGGTCCCCCCCTACACAAGCAAATTGTTGATAAAACTCCAAAATGGCATTTTCCTTTGACCCAAAAATTTTTTTATCTTTATCATTCAAGAAAGACAAGAAAATTTCCGGGTAACAAACATTATCCAGAATTTCTTTTAGATTCGAACCCATAGCTGATGATAGAACTAGAATAGATATTTTCTGTTTCCTACTTACACGAGCCCATATCCTTGCTTTTCTATCAATCTCTAATTCTGATCTTCCTCCCCAATCTGATATTATGGTGCCGGTATAGACCGAAATTCCATTATGGTCCAATTCCGACCGGTAATAAATACCGGGGCTTTGCAATATTTGATTGATCACAACTCTGTATATTCCATTTACTAGAAAAGTTCCCAGGGAATTCATTAGAGGGATGTTTCCAATCAAAATTGTTTGTTCTTGCATCTCCCGGCCGGTTTTCAAAATTAATCCTGCGGATACATATAATTCAGAAGAATATGTAAGTGATTTATACACAGCATCCTTTTCTTTTATCATGGGTTCTACCAATTGATATGTTTCCACAAATAATTGAAATTCAATTTCTTGATCTGTATCTTCAATTTTTGGAAACTTATAAAGCTCTTCCGGTAAGCCCTGATCAATGAACTGACAAAATCCTTCAAATTGTATCTGATTAAACCCGGGTATTGTAGACATCAGTTCATTTCCCTCTCGTAACATTTTAACCCAATTTCTCATTTGTTTAAAAATCCCACTTTTTGATCATTCTTTAGTGAATAATAAAGATCGATCTAGCTCGGATGGAATTTATATTCTGTTTACTAAATCGCATAAAATTTTACACATACATTACCATATATATGGAATGTATTAAATACATATCAAAGGAGGAATAGATAAAATTTGCTATTCATACTCAAATTGAAATTGTCAATGGATACAAGAGTAAAGAGGTTGATAAAACATTCTGTTTAAAAAAATTATGCTGCTTAATTCGATTTCTTTAATTCGATTCCATTTATACCATTATTATAATATTACTCTGATTGGATAAAGAGATGACAGGATTTGATCCCTTTACCGAGATAAGAATAATCAGAAACAATATAGAGTTTTTTTTTTACTTAATAGGTTTTTGTTAAAAAAACCTATTTGCGGGGACAAGATCCATTTTAGTACTATTTCGTAAAATTTTAAATCTTAATTCTTAATCATAGGCTTATTTATATTGTAAAGCAAAGCGTTAAATTTAGATCCGTGCCCTAATATCTTCTATATATCATATATATAGATACGCTCGGTGTAATTTCTGTTATGGTTCCGGGGTTTACATATAGGCATAATTGTTGTTATAATCGAAATTAAGAAAAAGAAAAAAAAAATGATTGAAAAGACACAATAATAATTATTAGTTACTACTTAGATTTTCTTATGTCATTAGGGAAGCATGATTTGAAGTCAGAATCCAAGACTCGTTCATGAATTCCAAAATAGTTAATGGTTCCAATTTCTTATGACTTTTTACTTTTTTGAAAGTCCATATTTTTTTTTTGGGGGGGGGGTATAGAAAAAAAGCTTTTTGTTAGTAGGAAGGGAATTAAGGAAATCTTTTCATATCTATTTTGTTTTGGCGGCATGGCCGAGTGGTAAGGCGGAGGACTGCAAATCCTTTATTCCCCAGTTCAAATCCGGGTGTCGCCTTATTCTAAAAAAAAACACAGAAATATCCTAATCCCTTAGGGTCTTTTGATACGTACTTGATTCTAAGCATCTACTAAGCATCTAGTGGGCTCTAAAGCTTTATATCTCGAATTTAAGGAAATTATTATTTTATTAAATAATAAGCATTAGGAGTGTAAGGGCTATCAAAACGTCTCGATTCCCTTACACTCCTATTGGAGCCACTTCGGCGCGAGGTAATATACTAACTAAATTAGTAATGGCAGAAAAGCGAGATATAATTTGTATACAAACTAAAAAAAATATCTTAGTACTTAGCAATTATTACAAACCCCCTTTTCAGTAACCGGGTAAAAATTCTTTAGGAATTTTTAGGGTTTGGTTCATTAAATTAAGAAATAGTTCTAAAAAATTTTTGACTCTGTACCCTTGATTTCACTATTATTAGTAAACAAGAATGGAATAATTCCTTCATATTCATAGAAATAGGGGACAAAATTCACATGGATATTGTAAGTCTCGCTTGGGCTGCTTTAATGGTAGTCTTTACATTTTCTCTTTCACTTGTAGTATGGGGAAGAAGTGGACTCTAGAAATACTACTTAACTTAGCTAATTTTAACTGATTGAGTTTTTAGTTGGGGAATCAAACCTTATCAATTATTTTTTAGATCACTCCATAAAGTATTTGTAAAGATATTAATGTTAATCAAACAGATATTTTTAAAATGCCCATGTTTCTTTCTTTGATTCTTTCCCTAGTATTTTTTTTTTTTAATTTGAAATATTAAGAATTTGAGCTGTAAAATAAAAGTCAGAGTTGCCTTGCGATTCTTTTCTTTTAGATTGATCAGAATCACTATCAATACAAATCGATCAAATAGATGTAGCAAAACAATAGAATTAGGATACAATATAGATTAGTCAATATTAAAAATTTTAAATCTGTAGTATAGTACAACTTTTTTATACACGACAAAAAACTAAAAATATAATACTAATATATAATAATAACTAAAAAATTGTAAAATATAGTATGGTAGAAAGAAAATTTTCTTTCTACCATACTACTACCAAATTAAATCAAATACTGATGATTTTAGCCTGCGATAAAGAGCGAAGAAGTCAATTTTCAGTCAAACTAATCATTTTGGCTGACCGTTTTTACATAAATGATAAGTAGAAAAGCAGTAGGAACTAGAATGAAGAGCGCAGTAGCAATAAATGCAAGAATATTTACTTCCATAATTTCATCGTTTTTTAGTTCGCAATAACTCGGGATTTAATCCCCTAGAGATAATCAAAATGTCATGTCACCTGTCAATTTTTATTGAATAGGATTAATATCATGAATAACAATATATGAACTCTCATATCAATTCGCCGTCGCAAATTGAATAGTATAACATAGGATAATCTTTTATCCATACTGAAAAAAATATATTATAGAATTCGTGATCGAATCAAGATAGCATTCTTTTAAACTATTTTATTTGTACAATCAATCATCTAACGAAGTCTGACCACGTTTCTTTTTCTTTTAGACTTCGATTGGTTACAAAAAAAAATAATATATGAAAAACAGACTACAAGGGGTTAAGTTCTAAAATACCTTTCTTTTTTTTTGCTCTTTTTTTGATAGAACTTAAATTCTAGTCTAAATTGCATTTTTTTATTATTACATTACAAGGGATCTAAAAAAAACATGAGATACTTGTTTGATCTTTTGTTATTGGATCCATCGGGACTGACGGGGCTCGAACCCGCAACTTCCGCCTTGACAGGGCGGTGCTCTAACCAATTGAACTACAATCCCAAGGAACTAAGGTATACAATATCCTTTTTTATGATTTGATTCAAATCATTTAGAGTTCGAATTTATAATATAGAAGGGAGTTTTTAGTGATATACGGATCTCTGTATGAATATGTACTTGAGTGAGAACAACACGAATTACTAGTTAATTTTCTTTAGTTTAAATTATCCGATAAGATGAATCTAGATAAGGATCTAGATCATTATCTAGATTTACCGTAACAAATGAAAAACAGAAAAATCGACTCTTTTATTCCGCATGTCGACCGTTTCGGGAGGACAAATATCTTCATCTAAATAGTGGATGAGAGAGCTTTTGGGCCGAGCTGGATTTGAACCAGCGTAGACATATTGCCAACGAATTTACAGTCCGTCCCCATTAACCGCTCGGGCATCGACCCAGGAAGA